ATATAACTTTCTTATATATGCCTATGCCCCCTCCTTTATTATAGTTCCATTCGGGACAGCACATGTCGTGTTCTATCAAAATCGAGATCTTGTACTCAATGAAAAGTTGTAAAAATTGAAGCACGATAATTTACCGAAAATTTCCTATAAGCATCATATACAGATAAGATACCCGATTAGATTTAGATAATATCTGTGTATGTAACAAGTTCTATTCTGGGGTTTACATATATTCATAATTGCTGTTATGATTGAAATTAAGAAGGATTTTTTTTTATTGAAAAGAATCAATATTTATTAGTTTAGTTATGTATCCATTTGGATTTTTTTATATCATTTTTATATCATTAGGAAAACGCAATTTTATATTCAAACCCGGGAATCGTTCATGAATTCAAATTCACAGTCAATAGTTAATGGTTCAAATTTGTCCTGAATTTTTGTTTTGTGACTGAAAATCCACAATCGGTTTTTCAATATAAAAAGGGGAGGGGGTGTTTTTAAATAGTGTGTTTGTTTTAAGATACGATACAATCAATCGAAGAAATGTATACAATCCAAAGAGAAATGTAAGGATTTTTTTTAGGAACGGGATTAAAGAAAACAGTATTCAAGATACAAGTACAAAAATTAATAACCCCCCCCCCCTAAAAAAAAATGGAATATTTTCATATATTTTTTGTATCGTTTTGGCGACATGGCCGAGCGGTAAGGCGGGGGACTGCAAATCCTTTTTCCCCAGTTCAAATCTGGGTGTCGCCTGATCAACAAAAAAATCGGAATACCTTATTATGTTTTGCTGAGATAACTTGACAAATTTTTTTTTCCAGCAGAAGTAAGCGGGGGAGAGGACTCTTGATACTTGCTTGATTCTATAAGCATCCGGCGGTTCTGTTCTCTAAAATGAAAATGCCGTAAATCCTTGCGTCTAGACTTCAGTTCAAGGAAAGATTATATTAGTGAATATTGAATGAATATATTAGTGAATATTGAATGAAAAAGAATCGTTAAATCTTAATATGACAGCTCTTCTATTATTAATGTCGTGTTTATTAATTAGGTCTTGAATTAATTTGGATAGACGAACGAGGAATTTATTTGATTATTAATTTATTAGTTGCGTAAAGGTCGAAAGATACTTTGTTCGTATATAGACTCATGAAATTCTCTGTGTGCTACTGCCTTCAATTTAATATTGATTGAAGAGATAATTGGCTTTAATGTAATAGACTATCTTCCGATTGTTTCACAGAGACAAGCAGGAGATGTAACGTAAGGATTAGATAAAATGAGAAAAGAAATAGGGTATGTGATAGATAGTGATCTATCTTGACTCTATATTTTTATACTTTTTACTTAATGAAATGAAAGTCAACAAAAGAAAGACTAGGTCTTATTATTCCTACATGTTAGTAACATTCCCTTGAAATTTCCAGGGGTGTATCTACGTATTTTGCTTGTGCTTAGTGTTTTCCGATTCTACTAGAAATCATATAAGAACCTGTTAGAATTGTGAGTTTATTGGATTGTTTCGTCAACGGTATTGGGTCAGAATTCCCCTTTGACTCTGCGCCAGGGATTCCACTATTATTAATGAACATAATAATGATTAGTGAACAATAATGGAATAATTCCTTCATATTTATAGAGATAGGGGATATAATTCACATGGATATAGTAAGTCTCGCTTGGGCTGCTTTAATGGTAGTCTTTACATTTTCTCTTTCACTCGTAGTATGGGGTAGAAGTGGACTCTAGAAGTACTACTTATTGAGTTTTAGGAATCAAACTCAACCCATATCAATTGTTTTATAGATCGTTCTGCAAAGTCCTTTTTTTTTACTGTTCATGTTCAAATAGAAAAGAAAATAATTCTGTTATTGTTATTAAGTGGATACAGACTTCCTACGGGAAACAACATAGACATAGTGGTTGTCCAACAATATACTACACATAATCAAATATTGCCTTGGGCAAGTCACATATTGCGCGTTCCCGCTTTTTTATTCTTTTAGAAATTTGATTTATGTTATGCTTGCTTTATTGAACATATCATGGTTCAAACGTTAAAAATAAGTGGGCTTTACTAATTCTTTTCGAAATCCAAAGAGGTTCCCATGGAAATGAACCACTGGATCATCTGTCAACTGATCAATCAATTACTTCTTCGGAATACTAAAAAAAGATTATGTGATTTTCTTTTTATTAATTTTTATTAATTGAATATTTAATTTTAATATAGGCCTATCCTCTTTTTTCCTTCGTCAATTTGATTCTTTCAACGGATATCGGGATTCATATTGAATAGAATCAGAAATTCTAGGAATTAGAATTGTAAGAGTAAGAATTGCCCTTCGATTTTTTAAGATTGATGATTGGAATCAACACAAATTAAATCGATGAAGCAAAGAAATAGAATTGGTACACTATGTAAATACATTACATATATGTAATTGATATCTATGAAGATACATATTGTAGATTGATCTATATTAAACCTATATCTTTATACAGTACGACTTTATATACTACAATAACAATAATAAGTATGGTAGAAAGAAATATATGAATCTTTCTACCATACTATCGAATCTCATAAAATACTGATGATTCTAGTCCGCTTATTTCATTTAAGACACAAAATTTTAATACTTTTCATTTGATTTTTTATTTTCAATCATTAATAAGAACTAAACAGTCAAGTTTAATTCAAATTAATCATTTTGACTGACTGTTTTGACATATATTATAAGTAAAAAAGCAGTAGGAACTAGAATGAACAGTGCAGTAGCAATAAATGCGAGAATATTTACTTCCATAATCTCATCGTTTCATTTTGAATTAATTCGCAATAACTCGGGATTTCATCCCATAGAGCTGAGAAATCTTTCGCCTGTAAATTCAATATTCAATGGGATGAATTACATCTCGACGATATCGAATCGGAGCAATATCATGAATAACAATATCTGAGCTATCAAATTGATTCATCGTCGAGAATTAACTAGTATACCATAGGAAGATCTTTTATCCATACCGAATTCAAATTTTGATTCCTGATCCAATAAATAATTCCTTTACTTTCTTTACCATTCTTTTCCATTCTTTTCCATTCTTTCTTTTATATAACCTACGCCCCTCCTTGTACAATCATCTGATGAAATATCATATGACCGCCTTTACACTTATTTACATTGGTTATAAAAAACCCCAATAAAATAACCAATAGAAGCGAAATGTAAAAAGGAAGAAGTTTAGTTCTAAACCCCCTTTTTTATGATCTAATCTTCTTGGAAAACAAAGAAGTAGTATAAATAAGGAGAGTCCGGGTATAAAAAAATCGAGTATTCCATCAAATTCATTAAAAAGTTTGTTCTTTCTTCGGAAAGACCCTTAAACTTAAAAAGGATTATTCATTACCTCACAAAGAGAGATAGCCCTTGCTAAGAGAGATAGGATCTTCATAGTACTCTATTACCCAGATCGGGACTAATCGAAACAGCCAGACTCCGCACGGTATCTCTTGGAATCCTGAATATGTTTTTACCAATCATTGTACTAATTTACCTACATATGTCTTTCTCCTATCAATCGGTACTAGTTGAATAAATGGTAATTCCCATATTTCTTTGATGAGAAATGTGAAACTAATAAATAAAATACTAATAAATAAAGGAGGGTATCCTCTTGGGAATGAAATTCTGCTATTTGTTTTGTTCTCCTTTTCGCAGCAAATGCATAGATGAATTGATGTATTTTTTTTATTGGATTTGGATCCGTCGGGACTGACGGGGCTCGAACCCGCAGCTTCCGCCTTGACAGGGCGGTGCTCTGACCAATTGAACTACAATCCCAAGGAAATAGACTGTACATCATACATATTCTTATGATTTCATTCAAACCCTTTCTATTTTATTTAGATTTTAGATTAGAATAGTCGTATTGTAACAGAAACGGGAGTAATATATTTGATATACACACGGATATGCACTTTAGTGGGAGCGTCTCACGGATTGTTAATAATCCTTTCGTTTTTTATAAATTGATTAAAAATCAAATAAATCTTTCAATGAAAAAAAAAAGAGTTTTTTTATTTATTCTTTATTTTATTCTTTTCCTTATACTTCCGGATCCTTATATGAATCTAGTATGAATCTAGATTCATTAGCAAGCAAGATCAGAATTTGTGAGAAAAAATAAAGAGAGCAAATGAACAGCGGTAAAATATATCAGAAAATCTTAGTTTTTTTTATTCTTCCGTATCCCGATCAGGCATTTCTGGGGAACAACAAATGGGGTTCTATCATTTCATGGTGGATCGGCCAATTATTGGGCCGAGCTGGATTTGAACCAGCGTAGACATATTGCCAACGAATTTACAGTCCGTCCCCATTAACCGCTCGGGCATCGACCCAGGAAGAATCAATTCCCGACTTATTGATAATCCATGATCAACTTCCTTTCGTAATACCCTACCCCCAGGGGAATTCGAATCCCCGCTGCCTCCTTGAAAGAGAGATGTCCTGAACCACTAGACGATGGGGGCAGGTATGCCCGACCGCCCTCATACTATGCTCATTGTATGAAGAGTTTTTTGAAATTGTCAATATAATGTGGTATGATTAAATCTGAAAGATCTTTCATGATTCCATAGAATCTTTTGATTCGTATTTATATTCATGAATCATTCGTTCTAATCATATAATTTTTTTTAATATTATAATAAAATAAAGAAAATTAATATAAGAATAAATAGATATTAATTATAAATCGATATTATTTAAATTATTAAAACGATATTTTTATTATATATTAAAATATTCAAATGAAATATTAAAAAAGAAATAAAATAATAAACTAAATTCGGTAGAAGTAGAATAGAAATAATACGAGGTATAGGACCTTTTGGAGAGTGGTTGGTCCGCCAGACCGGAAAGGGGAATTAAACTTCATTTCTTCCGCTTTCATTCATTGATTCATTCATTTTGTTAAGATTAGAT